ATGTGAGAGCGCCCTCTAATGGAAAAATAAAATTTAATGAAGATTTGGTTCATCCGACACGTACACGTCACGGTCATCCTGCCCTTCTATGTTCTATAGACTTGTATGTAACTATTGAGAGTGAAGATATTCTACATAATGTGAATATTCCACCCAAAAGTTTTCTTTTAGTTCAAAATGATCAATATGTAGAATCAGAGCAAGTGATTGCTGAGATTCGCGCGGGAACGTCCACTTTGAATTTTAAAGAGAAGGTTCGAAAATATATTTATTCCGACTCAGACGGGGAAATGCACTGGAGTACCGATGTCGATCATGCGCCTGAATTTACATACGGTAATGTGCATCTATTACCAAAAACAAGTCATTTATGGATATTATTAGGAGGGCCTTGTAGATCAAGTCCAGTCTCCCCTTCCCTTCACAAGGATCAAGATCAAACGAGCACGCCTTCTCTTTCTGTCAAGCAAAGATATACTTCTAACCTCTCGGTAACTAAGAGAGACAAATTCTTTAGTTCGGATTTTTATGGTAAAAAAAAAGGTAGCATTCCTGACTATTCACACCTTAATCAAGTCATATGTACTGCTCGTTGTAATCTCATATATCCGGCCATTCTCCGCGAGAATTCAGCTTTATTGTCAAAGAGGCGAAGAAATAGATTTATTATTCCACTCCAATCGTGCGAGAACGAACTAAAGTCCCCGCTGGGTATCTCGACCGAACTCCCCATAAATGGTATTTTCCGTAGAAATAGTATTCTTTCTTATTTCGACGATCCTCGATATAGAAGAAAGAGTCCGGGAATTACTAAATATGGGACTATAGGAGTGCATTCAATCCTTAAAAAGGCAGATTCGATTGAGTATCGAGGAGTCAAGGAATTTAGGCCAAAATACCAAATGAAAGTAGATCGATTTTTTTTCATTCCCGAGGAAGTTCATATCTTATCTGGATCTTCTTCCATAATGGTACGGAACAATAGTCTCATTGGGGTAGATACACAAATCACTTTAAATCTAAGAAGCCGGGTAGGCGGGTTGGTCCGGGTGGAGAGAAAAAAAAAAAGAATTGAACTTAAAATATTTTCTGGAGATATACATTTTCCTGGAGCAATAGATACGATATCCCGCCATAGCGGCGTTTTGATACCGCCGGGGGGGGGAAAAGGAAATTCCTTGGAATTTCAAAAAATGAAAAATTGGATCTATGTCCAACGGATTACACCTAGCAAAAAAAAGCATTTTGTTTTGGTTCGACCTGTCGTCACATATGAAATAACGGACGGTCTAAATTTAGCAACACTTTTCCCTGCTGATATGTTGCAGGAAAGGGATATTGTGCAACTTCGAGTTATCAATTATATGCTTTATGGAAAGGGCAAACCGATTCGAGGAATTTATGACACAACTCTTCAATTAGTTCGGACTTGTTTAGTATTGAATTGGGACCAAGACAAAAGAAATTATGCTGGCGAAGAAGCCCGGGCTTCCTTTGTTGAAATAAGGATAAATGGTTTGATTCGACATTTCCTAAGAATCGACTTGGCAAAATCCCCTATTTCCTATATCGGAAAAAGGAATGATCCCTCAGGTTCAGGATTGCTCTCCGATAATGGATCAGATTCCATCAATATCAATCCGTTTTGCTCCATATATTCCCATTCAAAGCCAAGAATTCAACAATTCCTTAACCCCAATCAAGGAACTATTCATACATTATTGAATAGAAATAAGGAATTCCAACCATTGATAATTTTGTTATCATCCAAGTGTTCTCGAATGGGTCCTTTCAACGATCTAAAATATCACAATGGAATAAAAGAATCAATGGATCCCCTAATTCCAATTAGGAATTCGCTGGGCCCTTTAGGATCAGTCCCCCCAATTGATAATTTTTTTTTATTTTCCCACTTAATAACTCACAATCAAAGCTTGTTAACTAACTATTTGCAACCTGACAATTTCAAACGGACTTTTCAAGTAATTAAATATTATTCAATGGATGAAAGTGAAAGCGGTAAATTTTATAATCCCGACTCATGCAGTAAGATTTTTTTCAATCCATTCAATTTGAAGTGGTATTTTCTCCTTGACAATTATTGTTATTGTGAAGAGACGTCTACAATAATTAGCCTTGGACAGTTTATTTGTGAAAATGTGTGTATAGCCAAAACCGGACCACACCTAAAATCGGGTCAAGTTATCTTTGTTCAAGCGGATTCCGTAGTAATACGATCAGCTAAGCCTTATTTGGCCACCCCCGGAGCAACCGTTCATGGCGATTATGGGGAAATCCTTTATGAAGGAGATACATTAGTTACATTTATATACGAAAAGTCGAGATCTGGGGACATAACGCAGGGTCTTCCAAAAGTGGAACAAGTGTTAGAAGTGCGCTCGATCGATTCAATATCGATGAATCTAGAAAAGAGGATTGAGGGTTGGAACGAATGTATAACAAGAATTCTTGGAATTCCTTGGGGATTCTTCATTAGTGC